TGGAGGGGGGTAAATAAAAAAGAATAGAGAAAGATTCTATAAAGTTATATATATATACAAGTCACTACCCCCCTTTTGTATTTCTTTCCTTAATTGAATTTCGTTTGATTAGGGCGAAGTTCCTTAAAAACCCCTGCCTTTTTAAAAACATCCTGAACAGTTCCTGTAGGTTGAGCACCCTTTTCAAGGAAATAGAGAATAGCAGGAACGTTTAAATAAGTTTGATTTTTTATCGGATCATAAAAACCCACCTTCTGAAGATCTTTTCCTTCTCTTCGGGATCGAACATCAATTGCAACGATTCGATAGACAGCTCATTGAGATAGATGTAGATGAACAATACCCCTCCTAGAAACGTATAAGAAGTTTTCTCCTCGTACGGCTCGAGAAAAAATAATTTGATTCGAAGTTTTATCTATGTATGGAATTCTAATAAATGACAAAATAGTCCATAAAATCATCAAATCAATTAGACTATGATTTAAGTCTTTTTTTCTTTTTCGTTCCTGAAAAAGAAAAAGAAATCATTCGTACTCATAACTCAAGTTAGATAACTCTTACGCAAATCGTTAGGCAATTTCATTTATTGAGTGGTCTTTACCCCCTCATTTTTCTCGTTTAAAAAAAATATATTTGGATTCTTAATATTTGGATTCTTATTAAGTCAGGCCCAGTTATTGAGATAATTAAAAGGGTGTTTCCTTGTTCAGGGATCCTTTATCAATCATTGGGTTTAGACATTACTTCGGTGCTTCTTAATCCTTTCAAAATGGCAGCAACATACCCCTTTTTTTGATTTCCTTCTATCAAAGAATCTTACGAACAATTGATTCCCGCGTGATACACTACGAACAATTGATTCCCGCGTGATACACTTTGAATCAAAAAGTTTGATTAATTCCAACAAATTTTCCTTTTGAATGGGAAACTTGCTCGAATGGGATCTTTTATATTGAAGATATATTCACAAAGTTGTTCCAATTTATTGATTTGCATTAACCCTAGATTCTTGCTCCGAGAAATCAATTAATACTTTCTACTCGAGCTCCATCATGGACTATTTCCATTACCAAATGATGTCGAGTCAAGAGCACCTTCATTCCTATAGAAATAGAAAATGGTGGATATAATAAAGAATCCACAATGGATCGTGTCTTTCAAGTCGCACGTTGCTTTCTACCACATCGTTTCAAACGAAGTTTTAGCATAACATTCCTCTAATTTGGAACCGGTATGGAATTGATTCAATTATGGAATCATGAATAGTCATTGGTTCAATTAGTGCATAGACGTCGTAATAATCTATACTCTTTTTTTATAGATAGATAAAAATCGGTAAAGATTTTTCGGAAGAAGTTTTAGCAAGACCTCTATCAAAGATTCCACTTAACTTCTAAAGAATCATTAAAAACATTCATAATTAAAATAAAAAAGGGTTCCTATCATTTATCATTATTGGAAGAAAATTGATAATAAGGATCCCATTTGATCGTCATAGAAAAGATAAGTCCTTCTTAATTGAATTTAATTGAATTAATAAACTAGATCAAACAAAAAAATAGGGAAGGGGTTTTCGTATCTATCAAATCGACTGAACAACTGTCTTGTCACCATTCTAAATAGTCTATATTAAAATTTTCAATTTGAAATTTTCGGATCACAAAACTTTTTCATTTCACAAAAATAGAAAGACTTTTATTTTACTATTAAAATAGAACAATAAATACATATACGATAAACTTTTCCTCATTTTATATGTATTTTGTTTAACCGGGAATTCAGTAATATTTTATCTTGCCATAAATAGAAAGTGAAGAAAAAATAATAAATAGAAAGTGAAGAAAAAATAATAAAAGATATAAAGTACCCCCGTCTCAAGTGTTACATAGATTTACAATTTCTCATTAGAGCCAAACACGAAATACTTAAAAATGAGATTAAAAAAAAATACATCGGTTAAATATATAATTACATACATAACACTCTATTTTTATTAAATTTTTGGTAATGTGATTCGGGCAGACGTAGATATTTTAATACCTTCGATTAATGATTAATTCTTATCTGCTCTCCCATTCTATGGGAATAGTGGGGTACATAACAGAACAGAGATTAAAAAGGGGGTTCTGACCGAGGATACGAACTGCCTAGGTACAAAACTAAAGAAGTCCGGATTAAGTTGCTCCTGTTTTTTATTTTAGCCTAACTCATTAAGAGACTTAATTCTATTGAGGTTAAGTGAATTTTATTAGTACCAAAATAGTTAGATCTATAGAAAAATTCATAAATAATTAGACTACCCCATTTACGAGATAAAGAATAATAGATAGGATCGTTGAAAATTCAAATTTTGATAAAATAGAAAATAGATATGGGACGGAGGGCTTTTCTAAATAACTAACTTCTCTAAATAGGGAGGGTTTGAACATATAATATGATGAAAAGACCACCCGACTTTTTTTTAATTTGAATTCAAACTCGTAGAATCCATGTTCCCGCCTTACCCGGATCCTAAATAGATTAAATTACGCCTCTATGTCATTTGAATTCGATTGAGTTAAGTTTGTGAAAAAAGTATAATTCATAAAATATAAAAATCAGAAGCAAGAAACACATTCCACCTAAAATTAGACTTTAAACAGAACCTTTTATATTCTATTCTAACAACAGAACCTTTTATATTCTATTCTAACATAAGGGATACCCTCTGGGACGGAAGGATTCGAACCTCCGAATAGCGGGACCAAAACCCGTTGCCTTACCACTTGGCCACGCCCCATTTAGATTTTTATTCAACATTAATAAAATGTAATATTTGTATTGGTTGTTTGTCAACTCCAATCTAAATATCTCTAGAATAAAGTAGATCCTTACTAGAATTTTGATACGTGTAGATATAGACTTCAACTTAATTTATTGATCATTAGATATAATTCAATTAAAATATTGTATGAAAGTATGATTTCTTCTATTCTCTTTTGAGAATTGGAGGATTTTTGATTGGGTGGGGTCAAAAGCAAAAGAAGGATTTTTTGTCTACCTTAATTTCTCCCCATTTCTTTATATCAATAACTCAATCAAAATGCAATTATCTTCAAGAACAAAAATGTCTGTTATGTTTAATATCTTTAGTTTGATCTGTATCTATCTTAATTCTGCCCTTTATTCGAGTAGTTTTTTCTTCGGAAAATTGCCCGAGGCCTATGCTTTTTTGAATCCAATCGTAGATGTTATGCCAGTCATACCTGTCCTCTTTTTTCTCTTAGCTTTTGTTTGGCAAGCTGCTGTAAGTTTTCGATAAGATCTTTAATTTAATAATCTCCTAGAAAATTCATTATTTATTCGAGAAAAAATTCTAACAATTGATAAGATCAGATAAGTTTTAGAGTATGAACCCTCGATTCAAACATTGAAATTCTTTGATAGTCGGGATAAATCCGGCTTTCCTCGTTTTCTTTTTCTCATTTTTTAACCCCTTTTCAGTAAAAAAAAAAGACCTTAACCCTATGTAATCTTAATTAGGGGCCCCGCAATATCTAATTGTGGATATGAAATAAATTTTGATTAATGAAAAACTCTTATTCTAAATGAATTTCTGAAAATTCTTTTCTATTTCTAGAAAGAACCTCGTTTCTTGGTATCCAAATAGGATATGTGTTAAAAAAATGGAGGATCTATTCTCTTTTTTTTTTTCCAAAAAATTATCTTGGAGATTGTTTAATGCTTACTCTCAAACTCTTCGTTTACACAGTAGTGATATTTTTTGTTTCTCTTTTCATCTTTGGATTCCTATCTAATGATCCCGGACGTAATCCTGGGCGTGAAGAATAAAAGGGGGTTTTCTCTTTTACATTTTTTTAGGATTTTATGTTTAACTAAGAAGAGGGGATTTACAAAATTTGAAAAAATCAAGTCATCAACGGAAACGGAAAGAGAGGGATTCGAACCCTCGGTACGAATAACTCGTACAACGGATTAGCAATCCGCCGCTTTAGTCCACTCAGCCATCTCTCCCAATTGAAATTGAAAAAGATAATTACTATGTTAGATTACATTACACATAAAGTAAGGAGTTCTCTTTTCTTTCTCTATTATTATTATATAGATATGTACAACTTTTATCAGCCATTTCATTGCGATAAATAACATAACATAAAGGGCTTGAAAGCGCCAACAATATAAATAAAACTAAAAAGGACCTCCTTGCATTGATTTTCTTTTGTTCGAAAGGCCCTTCTTATTGCCACGGCCTGGCCTGGTCAGTACCTAGCCGGGCCTTTTTTGTTCCAACAAATTTATAGATAAATAAGAATGATTTGAAAATCAAAATGTTTATTATTATATAATTAATATATTTATTTTATTATATAAATAAATAAAATATAAATATATAATATATAAATAATTGAATAATTGAATAGGAAATATTTAAGCAAGAGCAAGGAAGGGCTATTTCCATCCACGAAAACGAAAAAAAAAAAGAAAGTCAACACTCTAATTTTTTTATGATTTTTTGATGATCCTATCTTGATTCTTGATTATGTCCAATTTCCCTATTCGACAAAAGATCCAGTTGTATACAATAATTGCATTGTAGCGGGTATAGTTTAGTGGTAAAAGTGTGATTCGTTTTATTAACCCTTTAACTGTTAAAGGGTCTTTGCTTTCGGTTTGATTCGTATTCCGATCAAAAATTTGATTTCTAAAATAAAAAAGGATTTAATCCTTTACCTCTCAATGACAGATTCGAGAAAATAGAAATTCTCGTGATTTGTATCCAAGGGTCACTTAGAAAGTGAGAAATTGGATTATGAAATTGCGAAACAGAATTTTGGAATTGGATTAATACTTCCATAAGTATGAGTAAAGGGTCCATGGATGAAGATAGAAAGTAGGTTTCAAATCGTAACTAAATCTTCAATTTTTTTGGTAGAGAAAAAATTGAAGCAAAATAGCTATTAAACGATGACTTTAGTTTACTAGAGACATCAACCTATTGT